CTGTGAGATACACACGAAATACGTGTAGGATCATCATTAGCACCATCATACTTGCTGACCATCGATGAACTGATCGGATTAACCAACCAAAGTTGGCTTCAGTCATTATGTATTGAACAGAGGCAAAAGCCTCTGTAACGGTCGGACGATAGTAAAAAGTCATAGCAAAACCGGTAGCTACTTGTACTAAAAAACAAGTAAGTGTGATCCCTCCTAGACAATAAAATATGTTGACATGAGGAGGAACATATTTACTAGTTATATCATCTGCAATCGCCTGAATCTCGAGACGCTCCTCGAACCAATCATATACTTTATTGAGATAGGTAAACCAAAGAGACTCCCCCTCTGAGAACCGTATATGAGAATTTCATCTCGTACGGCTCAAGCAAAAACACCCAAATAGTGGTTGCAACGGATATGTAATAGAAAGTTTGAAACTTCTTAGCCACTTGATTCAATCGTCCCTGAAGATACGAAGGGAAGGAACCAAAATCCGGAATCTCTTCTTTGTGATGATAATGCCAAAATATCAAGTTGGCTCATTCGTCTTTATGTTGATCGTTACAGGCCTCTTGAATCTTCTCTTCCCCTATTTATTTTATTTTGGATTTGTTGTTTTTGTTTGTGCGTAATACGGATTTACTATATGTTTTGTTTACTATTGATAGGAATTCTCTTGTGGAGACCCTATGAATCGATTGAAACCTCAGATTCATACTAGAACCACGATGATTCAATAAAGCGCTCAAGCTAATAAGCCCAAAGATTCTCTGAGTAAGAACCATTTAATCATCACTTATTCAATGAATGGATGGAATGACTAAAAATCCATAGAAACATTGGTCCTTCGGTCAAAATAAGCATAATTCTGAAGGAAGAAAAATCGTTCGATTTATGACTCGTTGTTTGAAAATTTGTTGGAGTCCGGTCGCGAGGTCTGAATAGTAGGTATGAATCATAGTTCAAATATTTCTTGATCTATTCCATATATTCCGTGCTCCAGATACTAGAATGAATATCCGACGAGGTAGAACCATCTCTATCGAGATGACAGACCTATTCTCTGTACTATCAATAGGATCAATTATAACAAGTCACACACTCATATTCCGGAAATACCGAAACAACGGAATTCCACGGTCGAACTACCAGAATGGCCTAGAAATCCGAGTCCTAAGTGATTCATTTTGGATTGAAAAGCTAGGACTTCATGGTTCTTATGGGACCTAACTCATTGAAATTCCATCCAGTAAAACGGAAGAATTATAAATCTCCAAAATAATAGATAGGAATATCGCAAATAGAGCCATTGCGACACCCATGAAGGGGGTAGTTCCCCATCCAGGAGCCACTTTACCATATTCCGAATTCAATGGTTTCAATAAATCCCCTGTAATAGTTCGTCTTGGCCCAGATCTAGAACTACCCTCAACGGTTTGTGTAGCCATAAATCCTATTGCATTGGTTGAGATCTGTTGACTTTGTATACTATTTCGTTGTAAATAAACGATCTTATCGTAGCGTAGATCGATCGTGGTCTTGAAATTATCTAATAATGGAAACAGCAACCCTAGTCGCCATCTCCATATCTGGTTCACTTGTAAGCTTTACTGGGTACGCCTTATATACCGCTTTTGGGCAACCCTCTCAACAACTAAGAGATCCATTCGAGGAACACGGGGACTAGTTGAAATAATGAACCCCCCATATTGGGGGGCTCATTACTTCAATTGAGATAATGAAAAATCATTTCATCTTTTTAGTCGGAACCTTAGGCGGTTCTCGAAAAAAGATAGCGAAAAAAATGATCCCTAAAGTCGAGACTAACAGGAATGTATAAACCAATGCTTCCATAGATTCGATCGTGGTTTACAATTATAGCTTCCACACCTATTCATTTGGGATCATTTCCCAGATAAAGAAAGGGCAAGAGTCAAAGAAAAGGCGATGATGAAAATCAAGATTTCTCCAATCCCTTATGTCAAATCAAAAAAAAATCAAATAGAGGCGAAAGATACCAGAGCAATGTTGTATCAGACTACTTGTCTCTTTGTAGTTGGATCTCCAAGTTTTTGGAATGCCCCAAATTCCACTTGAGCATCCAAATCTGGGTCAATACCAGCAAAAACATCTCTGAACAAGGTTCTAGCGCCATGCCAAATGTGTCCGAAAAAGAAGAGCAAAGCAAACGTAGCATGTCCAAAAGTGAACCAACCTCTTGGACTGCTACGAAAAACACCATCGGATTTCAAAGTAGCACGATCTAATTCAAAAATTTCACCCAATTGGGCACGTCTAGCATATTTTTTCACAGTAGCGGGATCACTATAACTGACCCCATTGAGTTCGCCACCATAGAACTCAACAGTTACACCTACCTGTTCGACACTATACTTTGATTCTGCCCTTCTAAAAGGAACATCGGCTCTCACAATTCCGTCTCCGTCTACCAAAACTACTGGAAATGTTTCAAAAAAAGTAGGCATACGACGTACAAAAAGCTCATGCCCTTCTTTATCTCTAAAGATGGGGTGTCCTAACCATCCAACAGCTATTCCATCCCCGTTATCCATTGAGCCTGCTCTGAATAATCCCCCTTTCGCCGGATTATTACCGATGTAATCATAAAAAGCTAATTTTTCGGGAATTTTAGACCAAGCTTCCGACAAACTCAGATTTTCGGCTAGCCCCGCACCAACCCTTCGATATATTTCTTGCTGGAAGTATCCCTGATCCCACTGATAACGAGTGGGACCAAATAATTCGATCGGGGTAGTTGCTGAACCATACCACATAGTTCCAGCAACAACGAAAGCTGCAAAAAAGACAGCAGCGATACTACTGGAAAGGACCGTTTCAATATTGCCCATACGTAATCCTTTGTATAGACGTTGGGGCGGGCGGACACTAAGATGGAATAGACCCGCTAATATGCCCAATGTCCCCGCTGCAATATGATGAGAGGCTATTCCTCCCGGAACAAAAGGATCAAAACCTTCCGCGCCCCACGCTGGATTTACAGATTGTACTTTTCCGGTTAGGCCATAAGGATCGGACACCCATATTCCAGGACCATACAAGCCTGTTACATGAAATGCGCCAAACCCAAAGCAAGCCACCCCTGAGAGAAATAAATGAATTCCAAAGATCTTGGGCAAATCCAAAGAGGGTTTTCCCGTACGTTCATCACAGAATATTTCTAGGTCCCAATACACCCAATGCCAGATAGCTGCTAAGAAGCACAAGCCAGAAAACACAATATGTGCCCCGGCCACACCTTCGTAACTCCAAATACCCGGATTCGTTATAGTTCCTCCTGTGATACTCCAACCACCCCATGAATTGTTTATTCCTAAACGAGTCATGAAAGGGATAACGAACATACCTTGTCTCCACATTGGATCAAGAACGGGGTCAGAGGGATCAAAAACTGCTAATTCGTATAAAGCCATCGAACCGGCCCAACCAGAAACTAGAGCTGTATGCATTATATGGACAGAAAGCAACCGACCGGGATCATTCAATACGACGGTATGAACACGATACCAAGGTAAACCCATGGAAATACCCCTTTATCAAAGAAAAAATAGACACTATGTAACTTTATCGCATTGGAAAAGACTATGCTATGGACCTCACCTTTTCAGTGGATTATCCCGAAGCAAGGGTTAATATTTATTCCGTTCCGTTGGTAATAATTGAACAATTCTGTTCGTAGGAACAAAGAGAAGCAGATCTATTCTATACCCAATAAGTACCAATACGCAATGGGGGCTGGTCCCATTTTTTGTGAGCGAATGCATAGATACTTGTTCATCATTCAAACGATCCATTCGTAAGAATTTTTCTTTATTCATTCTGTCTTCCTCCATGAACCTTCGAATCTATGGATAAAATACGATAAACGGCAATATTATGAAGACAATAAACCCGTTGTTACGTTTCCACATCAAAGTGAAGTATAGTACTTAACCTCTTTTTCTTTAATTTAATGCCCATTGGTGTTCCAAAAGTACCTTTTCGGAGTCCTGGAGAGGAAGATGCAGTTTGGGTTGACGTATAGTGCGACTTGTCAGACATATTGGGTCATATGGGATTTCCCCGTTCTCTCCCCCGATGGAGATATCCTCTCTTTCGCCCAAGAAAGATTGATTGAACCATCAATAATTCGGAGCGTGAAGTGCAATTAGATCAATTTATTGGAGGATCCATATTATCAATTAGAAGAATTTATGGTTGGCTTGGACCAATAAAATGAAGTATACAGGCTCCGTTCAGAAAATACCAAATTGGCAATCTATGTATGATTACCACTCGTATCATAAATGATTCCTTTATACCATATGAGTGATCTCATACTGCCAATCAATGGAGTAATATGATGAATACATCATATATTGGGCGGAAGACATGAAACGAATTGAAAAAAAAAAAAAAGAAGTCGTAGCAAAAAGAAGTGGTACTGAGATTATTTGTCCTATATGTGCAAATAGAATTCGGGCAGATCTTTACCCGGAGTAGAGCATAAACCTAAAAGAATTGAAGAGGCCCATTCAGGAACAAGAAAATTACATCGTGATTTGGATCTCGATGAAACAATACATCAATGAGAGGTTAGTTCGATAAGTTCAGTGAATTCTAGGGAAGCAAGTCAAGTCAAAACTCATGTTTCTTGAAAAATGGAAGAAAAAGCCCCTTCGTTAGGAAAAACCCTGCTACGAAAAGAGAAAAGGGCTGGAATCGACACATTGATTCTTTTTTTGTTTCGCAATTTTTATTTTTTGAACCGTATGCATCCAAAGGTGCGTGTACGGTTCCTAAAGGATACAATTTTGTCCTAATCAACCGACTTTATCGAGAAAGATTACTTTTTTTAGGCCAAGAGGTTGATAGCGAGATCTCGAATCAACTTGTTGGTCTCATGGTATATCTCAGCATAGAGGATGATACCAGGGATCTTTATTTGTTTATAAACTCTCCCGGCGGATGGGTAATACCAGGAATATCTATTTATGATACTATGCAATTTGTGCCACCAGATGTGCATACAATATGCATGGGATTAGCCGCTTCAATGGGATCTTTCATCCTGGTCGGAGGAGAAATTACCAAACGTCTAGCATTCCCTCACGCTTGGCGCCAATGAGTTTTTTATTTGAGAGAAAAAGAAGACTATGCCTTCGCCATATGGAATATAAATAATAAGTAATAATAGCATGGCACTTCGAGTTCGATATGAGCAAACCATTCTCGTTTTTTCATAACATGAGATTATGTATCGAGATAGTAGTATGAAACAAAGGTTATTTCCGATTTGATCTTATGTATCGGGGTTCCATTTCAGCGTCACAAACCTTTTTGCTTCCACACCAGAAGTCTCTTTCCGATATTTATGTTATGAAAGAGTATGAAAAAAAAGATTCTTTTTTCCTTATTTGATCGGATCAAAAAGAAACTTTGGGATTGCTGAATCTCAGACGAGATAAATATATAAAGCAACGGAACCATCATAGTATTTTTTGACTCCTACGAAAGGAAGGATGGTAAATGGATCATTCAACGATCTGGGTCTGATGGATTCTATTTGTCTCTTTCTTTGATGGAAGGGAAAAAGAAATTCCATTGCAGAGCCGTATGCAATGCACAAAAGATGCCTGTACGGTTGTTCAATTCTATCTTTTTCTTTTTGTTTGTTATTCTTTATCCCTTCCTTTCGCCCGATCATGCGAGATAGAGGAATCGTTTATTATGTTATATCATCAGGGTTATGATCCACCAACCTGCTAGTTCTTTTTATGAGGCACCCACAGGAGAATTTATCCTGGAAGCGGAAGAACTACTGAAACTCCGCGAAATCCTCACAAGGGTTTATGTACAAAGAACGGGCAATCCTTTATGGGTTGTATCCGAAGACATGGAAAGAGATGTTTTTATGTCAGCAGCAGAAGCCCAAGCTCATGGCATTGTTGATCTTGTAGCGGTCGAAAATACCGGGGATTTCGCATAAATCCGTGATTCCATTTCGAATCATAATTCGAATGAACCGTGATTTGATCTTTTATCTTCTTACCGGGGTAAAATCAAATAGTAAATGGAAGTAATTCATAATCATCCGGTTAGGATCGATCTAAACCAGCCCATTCTGTATACGATTCAGCATGCCAACTATTAAACAACTTATTAGAAACACAAGACAGCCAATCAGAAATGTCACGAAATCCCCAGCTCTTCGAGGATGTCCTCAGCGTCGAGGAACATGTACTAGGGTGTATGTGCGACTCGTTCAGATCATGAGCTAGAACAAATGAGACGATTTTTCCAGTCTCAATGACCAGTACCAATGAATGGGATAGAATGGAAGAACTCCATTCACTATCTAAAAATAAAGATCTATCATATACCTCTATTGTGTATGGAATTTATGGTTTCCATTGGTGCAAATCCAATCACCTCGATTTGAGATGAAAAGCAATTCTCCATTGGTAGCAAATGGTTATCCATTAAGCGGGGGAAATGGTATTTAAGAAGCAGAAAGATTATGCTCCTACTCTTGCAAGAACGGACTAACAGGGTCAGCTACCTAGCCAACCTTCATAATTAAATGCCGTCACTGTATGAATAGATCTCATTGTGAAAAGACCTATTACTGGATAATTCATGGGTAGAGCCAAAGAGTGTGAACTGTACAAGTTACCAATAACATTGATTAAATGAGGGAAGGGGCTCCGGTGTATAGAGAGGGCCTCACCGTTTAAGAAGTAATCATAGAAACGATGGAAGCCACTATTTATTTATTTATCCATTTACATTTACTACCTATTTATTTTATACCTATTTTATACCAAATATCGGTAAAATTTCTTATTTTGAGGTGAAATAAATGCCTGGAAGAAATAAAAAATCGTGGTTGGGAAGGTCATAGTAGCAAAAGCCATTGGAATTTTTATTTTATACATCGGAAGAATCCGTTTTGTTATTAATAAACCAGGAGAGGGGAAAAGAATGACTGAAAGAAAAGAAATCGATTAGTTATTCATCAAAGTTTAATTTCATTCAATGACCAGAGTTAGACGAGGATATATAGCTCGGAGACGTCGAACAAAAATTCGTTTATTTGCATCAACCTTTCGAGGGGCCCATTCAAGACTTACTCGAACTACTACTCAACAGAAAATGAGAGCTTTGGTGTCCACTCATCGGGATAGAGGCAGGCGAAAGAGAGATTTTCGTCGTTTGTGGATCACTCGGATAAATGCAGTAACTCGTGAGAATAGGGTATCCTATAGTTATAGTCGATTAATACATGATCTGTACAAGAGGCAGTTGCTTCTTAATCGTAAAATACCTGCACAAATAGCTATATCAAATAGGAATTGTCTTTACATGATTTCCAATGAGATCATCAAATAAGTAGATTGGAAGGAATTCACCGGAATGATTTAAACGGAGTTCCCCGGAGAATGACCTCCGGGAAGGTAGAGTAGAAATTAATATGATAAGATAAGTAGTAGGAATGAACGAACACGTTTCAAAAAAAAAAAAAGATTTCTTCTTCTCCCATTCTTTTTTTTATTCTATTACGACGCAACAATCAAATCTCTCGGCTTTTTCGAACAAAACATCAATCAATCTGATTTTGAATTCCAATTAGAGTTGTTTTGATTCAATTGAGGAGTAGGCCTATTTATTTCTGGTTCTAGGACCAGTAGTTCTAGGGATCGACTCGGTTTTCTCAAATTGTTTCTCATTATTAAGAAAAGGTAACGAAGATAAAATACGAGCTTGTTTTATAGCAATAGTAATTAATCGTTGTTGTTTCAAGGTCAATCTATTCACTCGTCTAGATAATATTTTTCCCTGTTCACTAATAAATTGACTAATTAAACTCATGTTTCTATAATCAATTCGATCCCCCGATCCAATTGGGGGCAAACGCCTACGAAAAGATCGCTTGGATTTACGAAAGAGTCGCTTGGATTTATCCATGGTTTATTCCTTATCTCTAAAATCCCATTTCTTCATTCATTTCGGATCCGACCGAAATAGGACTTGATTTGTTTATATATATATAATTTCTTCCTGTTCCTTGGAAGGATGGTACACGTGTTCCGTTCGATCTATTTCTTTATCTCCCCATGAATCGTATGCTTGTAACAATAAGGACAGAATTTTCTCAATTCTAATCGACTAGGTGTATTGTGTCGATTCTTTTGAGTAATATATCTGGAAGTGCCTCGCGATTCTTTATTGAAATCATTTCGGACACAACTGGTACATTGCAAAATAACTATTCCTCTGACATCTTTACCCTTGGCCATGAACCTCCTTTGGATTCACTCAATTCTTCTATTTTCGATCCGAACCGAAGAAGAAGAAAGGAACGAAAAATAAATAGAAAATAGGTTGCTAACTCGAAATCCAATTATGAAAGATTTCGTTGCAATCAATAAAGTAATAAAATCATAAGTAATACAATTATTTCTAACTATTCATTATTCCTAATCCCAGCATTTCATTTACTATCTTATATGATCTCGAACAGCCTGCCCTAGAGCCCCATTTCTATTTCTGTTCTACCTCTATTAATTCTATCCTGAACCCGAGTTTGACTGAGGTTCAATCCACTTTTATTCTTTCTCTTTCCTTCCTATCCTAAAGAACTGAAAAAAAAAGGGGGGGGGTTGGTCACAGAGAATTTATTGTATCTCTAATCTTCTTCATTCATCCATTCCCATATCAATAACTAGAATGAAAAAAAGGGGAATACCAACGCATCTGGGAATAAACGATTGATCTCTATCAATAGACCTGCTAAAGACCCAAACCATAGAGTAGTTAGCACAGGTGCCACGGAGAGATATGTTTTTATATCTCGCATTGAAAATCCTCCTTCTTTATTGGAATACATATATGATCAGATGCATATGTAGTTAAAGATCACTTGTATTTGTACGCGGAATCCCTAACTAAAATGGATATGTACAATGATCCGGTAGATGAGATCCACTTGTACCTAAAACAGAAAAAGATGACCCCCTCTTCCTGAGCATTACCGATAAATATTCATTCTTTTATACGTTAGGTTTCATATGTATATAATTCTTTTATTATATGAGATATGAGACCAAAAAGAAGAAATGGCAAGAGAAATTGTATATAGATAGAGGAAATAACGATGTGGAAAACAAGACAGGGATTCTCTACAATGACACTGTACAACAATTAAAAGGGATGTAGCGCAGCTTGGTAGCGCGTTTGTTTTGGGTACAAAATGTCACGGGTTCAAATCCTGTCATCCCTACCTATTATTTTTCCTATGGCCAGTAACGAGGGGTCAATTGAAATCGATGAAAATTGGACATAATCTTTTATTTTATGATACTATATGCAATGCATGCAAAATGTATTGGGGGCACAAAAAGAATCCTTTTCTTGACAGTCGTATCTGCTGTCATAAGAAAGCGCTCTTAGTTCAGTTCGGTAGAACGTGGGTCTCCAAAACCCGATGTCGTAGGTTCAAATCCTACAGAGCGTGATTCTGTTCTTGTAATGTCGAATCACAATAAAACAACTTCACTAACTTGAATTGCAACCTGAATTTGACCCCCTGCAGATTAAGGAGGAGGTCAATCAAAAAAAAAGATGTTACTCAATCAAAGGTCCAACTGATCCCCGCGTCTGTATTGTAAATATGCAGTTACGAATAATCCAGCCAAAGTAATAGGAATTAGACCTAAGACGATTCCAAATAGAAAAACTTCAATCATTTCAATTTATTTGAAAGAGGAGAAAAAGAGAGGTAATATCTATCCCTAAATATTAATCCCAATCTCTCATGAATCTCAATGACCAAGAATTGGCAATTGGCGCGGAAGGAACTATAGAATACCTGGAATCTCACAGAAATATTCATTTTTATGAATGAATTGTTCATTCAATTCATTTCAAATAAGTCGTATCTTGCTCAGACCAATCAATAGAGCTGGGGTTATAGTTG